AATTCTCGCTGACCGCGTCCTATAGGAATCATCGAATCAATAGCAATAAGTCCGGTTTGCATAGGCTCATATACGGAACGTCTCGAAATAATACCTGGGGCGGGCGATTCAATTAACCGAGATTCCGAAGCTGAAATCTCGCCCCTACCATCAATAGGTTTAGCAAGAGCATTTATAACACGACCCAAATAAGCCTCGCTCACTGGTATCTGAGCAATTCTTCCTGTTGCTTTTACAGAACTTCCCTCTTGTATCATCAAACCGTCACCCATTAACACAACACCAACATTATTGGATTCCAAATTAAGAGCAATGCCTATTGTACCCTCTTCAAATTCTACTAATTCACCTGCCATTACTTCATCAAGACCATGAATACGAGCAATGCCATCACCTACTTGAAGTACGGTGCCAGTATTCACAATCTTGACTTCTCTATTATATTGCTCAATACGTTCACGGATAATATTACTAATTTCGTCGGCTCTAAGGGTTGCCATGAGTCTTGCTTAATTCTTTTTCAGAAGCAAAGGAAAAATCAATAAATAATACCTACAGTAGAAGGACTAATCAGTTATTTCTTTCATCGCCCCAAACATACGAATATTAGCACCGATAGTGCGTAAATGTAACTCGTTGTTCAAACAACTATTCAGAGTTCCTAGAGCTCCTTGTAAGGCTTGTTGAAAAACGCGTTGTCTGACTTGATTAATCGCTCTTTGTTGTTCAAACTGAATGGTTTCATTTTTGTAATTTTCTAATCGTTCCAAATTCTGATAAGTTGAATTAATCAAATTCAATTTTTCTCGTTCTATCTCGGAATATCCATTCACTCGAAACTCATCCGCTTCTATTTTAACTTTTCGTAAGCGGGCCTTGGCCTTTTCCAACCTTTCAATGGACCCTTTGCGTAGCTCTTCTGAATTTCGAATAGTACTCAAGATTCTCTGTTTTCGATTATCTAATAAATCACTTAATGAAAGTAGATTATCTTCCCATTACAATTAATTTTAACAATTCCATGACCTCTTCCCGAACCAAACAGGAATCTTTCGATTCATTTGGCTCTCACGCTCACTTACTTATGGGGCATTCCCGTATCACTTTTTTATTTATATTTTTTTTATATATATATAATATAATGAGCTTATCCTCTCTTTTCTGTTCGGATTCAAAAATATTGAAACGGATCGTTGATCCAAGACCAGAATATTCGGAGGACTCTTCCGACCAGACAAAAAATCTGTAATTATCGGCAAAGTTGTTTCTTTTTTTTTATTCAAATCCAAAAAATTCCGCTTACTTTATACATAGGTCGTCGATTCCGCATTGGATAAAAAAAGGAGGGGATTCCCGTTTTTCAGTAACAATAAAAGGTTCACAAATCATTTTATCGATATGAGTGTTCTATATCGGATAAAATGCAAGGATTCGTTTTGAAACTCTCGCCATACTAACATAGTGGTAGAAAGAACACCAATGTTGCGCCCAGACTTCAAACAATTTAGCTTTAACCATGTTTAGGGCCCCATATTATTGGTTAATAGAGAATCAAAGTGTATTTACCAACGAATCACGAAATGCTACGGTTCGTACATATGATTTCTGAATTGATTCAGAAGTAATTCGCGGGATCGTGCACCTTTCTTTCCTAGTTATAAAGAAAAAAGTGCAGCTGGTTAGATCCAGCTTATTCTTGAAATAAACAACTCGCACACACTCCCTTTCCAAAAAAAATCAATACACCAAGGACTACACTTAGATTTATTGGATTTGTTGCTAAAATATCGGTATTAAATCCGAAACTCCCGGCGGACGGCCAGTGACCCAAGGAAACGAAAGAATCGGTTACATTTTTCATATGATCTCCTCTTATAGATAGGACTGACTAAATTGAACAGAGTTCTTTTTGTATTACTTCACCCTTTGTTGATTTTTTTTTTCCATATTTCTCAATCTATTTAATTTCAATTGAACTCCCCCTCCAAAAAAATACTTAATTATAAATTATAATTAGGTCCCAGGCCAGGTATCATATCAATTACGATATATCTCGTTCGTTGCAAGGCGTACTAAAAAAGGGGGTTCCATTGGACCGAGAACGGGAAGGAAAAAAGCGAGTGGATCCGCTAATTCCTGATCCTCAAATTAGTCCTTCCCACGGGGTATTGTATTATCTCAACGAATAAGTTAAAGTTATTGTAGGATTGAAATCTTGATATAATTTGAAAAATTAAGCGGCAAATCTAAGATAATAAAATAAGAAAGATAAAAATAAGACTTTCCCATTTATTTCGAGGATTAAACAAAAGGATTTGCAAATAAAAGCGCTAATGCCACGACCAGTCCATAAATTGTTAAAGCTTCCATAAAAGCCAGACTAAGCAATAAAGTACCTCGTATTTTACCCTCTGCTTCTGGTTGTCTCGCGATACCTTCTACGGCTTGGCCCGCAGCAGTCCCTTGTCCAACTCCAGGTCCAATAGAAGCCAGCCCTACA